TGGTCCCATTTACCATATAATAATAGTAAAAGACTTATATTTATACATATGAAATACGGAACGGAACCTGGTGTAAAACTAAATGAGTGGTTTTCGGGAATGCTCGGGAAGAAGGGTATGTTTTTTTATGTTTTAAGAAAAAAAATCTTATTCACCGGATAGTTGTACATTTCAATTTGAATTGGGGATCCCGTGTACAATTCTAAGCGGTCCTTAACTGCATATGCATCTGATCATATATGTATTACCATTTTCTATTACAATAAAAAAAGGAAAGAGGTTTTTCATTCAATGCGAGATCTAAAAACATATCTCTCCGTGGCGCCGGTATTAAGTACTCTATGGTTCGGGTCTTTAGCAGGTCTATTGATAGAGATTAATCGTTTTTTCCCAGATGCGTTGACATTCCCCTTTTTTTGATTCTAGTTATTGACACGGTAACAAATAACGAAGATTCGAGAGAAAATTAAATATTTGTGACTAATCCTTCGCCCCCCTTTTTCTTTTTTCCCTTTTTCTTTTTAGAATAAGGGAGGAAAGAGAAAAAGGGAAAAAAGAAAAAGTGGATTCAACAGCTGCGAGACTTGGGTTCAAATTTGAATTAAATAGTGATGGAGGTAGAATAAACAATGTGGGGTCTAGGTCTAGGGCAAGACTCTTATACAAGATACTTAAATGTAAATGAAATACTGCGATTTGAAATAAAGTTTAGAAATCATTATATTATATAATAATATATTATTTACTATATTTATTGCATTGCATCAAAATTTTTCATAATTGGATTTCAAGTTAGTAACTTCTATTTTTCCTTCCTTTCTTCTTCTTCGTTTCGGATCGAAAATAGAAGAGTTGAGTAAATCAAAAATCCAAAGGGGGTTCATGGCCAAGGGGAAAGATGTCCGAATAACGGTTATTTTGGAATGTACTAGTTGTGTTCGAAACGGTGTTAATAAGGTATCAACGGGTATTTCCAGATATATTACTCAAAAGAACCGGCACAACACGCCTAATCGATTGGAATTGAGAAAATTCTGTCCATATTGTTACAAACATACGATTCATGGGGAGATAAAAAAATAGATCGAATCGGGCACCTGTATGTAACCCTTCCTTGGAAGGGGAAAAAATGACATTATATATATATATAACATAGTTAAATATAAACAAACCAAATCCTATTTATTCTAATTCATTTTAGATCCGACCGAAATAGGATTTTCGGGATAAGGGATAAACTAAACAAACCATGGATAAATCCAAGCGACCTTTTCTTAAATCCAAGCGATCTTTTCGTAGGCGTTTGCCCCCGATCCAATCGGGGGATCGAATTGATTATAGAAACATGAGTTTAATTAGTCGCTTTATTAGTGAACAAGGAAAAATATTATCTAGACGGGTGAATAGATTGACCTTGAAACAACAACGATTAATTACTATTGCTATAAAACAAGCTCGTATTTTATCTTTGTTACCTTTTCTTAATAATGAGAAACAATTTGAAAGAACCGAGTCGACCGCCAGAACGGCAGGTCTTCGAGCCAGAAATAAATAGGCTTACTCTTCTGTCACTTGAATCAAAATTACAATCCGAACTCAAACGCGGATTGATGTTTTGTTCGAAAAATAATCAAATCTAGATTTGATTATTGTGTCGTAAGAAAAAAAAAGAATTGGGTAAGAATTAATCTTTTTTTATTGAGTGTGTTCATTCATTTTTACTACTTTATTTATCATATCATTTTGACTCTACCCTCCCGGAGTTCATTCTCCGGGGAACTCCGTTTAAATTATTCCGGTGGATTTTTTCCAATCTACTTCTTTTATGATCTCATTGGAAATCATATAAAGACAATTTTTATTTGAGATAGCTAGTTGTGCAAGTATTTTACGATTAAGAAGGACCTGTTTCTTATACAAATCGTGTATAAATCTACTATAACTATAGGATACCCCCATTTCACGAATTACTGCGTTTATTCGAGTGATCCACAAACGGCGAAAATTTATCTTTTGCCTACCCCTATCCCGATGAGACGAAACCAAAGCTTTTATTTTCTGTTGAGTAATTGTTCGAGTAAGTCTTGAATGAGCCCCTCGAAAGCTTGATGCAAATAAACGAATTTTTGTTCTACGTCTCCGAGCTATATATCCCCGTCTAATTCTGGTCATTGAATAAATGAAACTTTGACGAATAACTAATAGATTTCCTTTCTTTCAGTTATTCTTTTTCCCTTTCCTAGTCTATTAATAACAAAGCTTTTTTCCAATGTATAAATTAATAATTCCAATGGCTTTGGCTACTATAACCTTCCCGACCACTATTTTTCTTTTTTCTAGACATTTCACTTCGAAATAATAAAATTTATTCTACTAGGTAGCAAAATAGAGTAAATAAAAAAATAGAAATGGATAAAGAAATAGCGGCTTCCTTCGTTTATATGGTTACTTCTTAAACGGTGAGGTTTTCTCTATACACCGGAGCCTTTACTTCATTTAA